AACTGCCCAAGACTAACGATTGTAGATGTCTCTTCACAATAATTGTAATGGAGAAAATACCAATTCAATTTGAATGGATTCAAAATGATGTTACTGCATGAATAGGGATTATAAATTTTACCATTTTCATCCAGTAAATAATATTTAAGTATTTGAAAAATCTGTTTTAAATTGTCAAGTTGCAAATAGTTCGTTACCAAGATCTGATTATGGGTTATTAAATGGGAAAATAAATCGAAATGATAAATTGGAAAGCCTGTTCCTAAGGGGCCCAACGAATTCCTAATTGGAATTAGGGGGTCCTTTTTGATTGATTCTTTTATCACATTGGGATATTTTACATCGTTGAATGGGCCTATTCGAGAACAATTGGATGATGACAAAATTATCAAAGATTGAGATTCCTTATTTCGATTCAACAATGTATGAATAGTTCCTTGGTTTGGATTAAGGGATTCTTGAATCGTTGCCTTGGAATAGGAATAAATGGAAGAAAACGGATTGCCATTAGCGCGATCTGATCCATTCTCAGAGATCAATCCTGAACCCGGCAGATCGTTCCTTTTTCCGGTATATGAAATAGGTGACTTCGCTAAGTCGATTCTTAGAAAATCTCTAATCAAACCATTTGTCCTTATTTCAACAAAGGAAGCACAGGCCTTTTCGATCTTTTTGTCTTGGTCCCAATTCAACACTAAACAAGTCCGAACTAATTGAATACTTGTGTCCCAAATTTCAAGAATTGGGTCGTAATAAAGGATATAATTGACAACTCGAAGTTGTAGATTATCACTTTCCTGCAAGAGATCCGCTGGGAAAAGTCTTCCTAAATTTATACCATCCGTTTTTTTATATGGGACTACGGGTTGAACCAAAACAAAATACTTTTTTTCATACCTGGAAAGTTTCATTCGTTGGATATAGAGCCAATTTTTCAATTTTTTGTATTCTTTGGAATTTTGTTTTCCCCCTCCCGGTGGTATCAATCGGAATGCCTTATTTGTCTTTCCAGGAAAATGGATATCTCCAGAAAAGATTATCAGTTTAATTTTTTCTGCTTTTTTCTTCACTCGGACCAATCCACCTACCCGACTTCTTCTATTTAAAGTGATTTGTGTATCTACCCCAACAATACTATTGTGCCGTACCATTATGGAAGAAGATTCGGCCAAAATGTGGACTTCCACGGGAATAAAAAAAAATGGATTGACTTCCTTTTGATATTTTGGCCAAAATACCTTGACTCCTCGATACTCAACCAAATTCTCTTCGTTGACGATTGAATTCAGCTCTCTAGTCTCATATTTAGTAAGTCCCGAGCTCTTTCTTATATATCGAGGATCATCGAAATAAGCAAGAATACTATTTCTACGGAGAATACCATTTCTGGGGATTTCAATTGAGATACCTGAAGAAGGTATTAGTTGGTTCTCGCCTTCTTGAATCGAGTCGAGTGGGATGATGACTCTATTTCTTCGCCTCTTTGCCAATAAATCAGAATTCCCGTCGAGAATGCCCGGATATCTGAGATTACAACGACCAGTACATGTCATTCGATTAAGTTCTGAATAATCAGGAATCCTATCTCCTTTTTTATTTTTACCAGAAAAATACGAACTAAAAAATTTGTGTCTCACTTGATTATTAGTTACTGAGGGGTTAGAAATATATCTTCGCTTAACAGAAAGCGAATAAGCGTTCATTTGATCTTGATCCTTGTGGATCGAACAGGGGCCTAGACTAGATCTCCAGGGCTCCCCTAATAATATCCATAAATGACTTGTTTTTGGTAAGAGATGAATATTACCATATGTAAATTCAGGTGCATGGTACACATCGGTATTCCAGTGCATTTCGCCCTCTGAGTCAGAATAAATATGTTTTCGAACCTTCTCTTTCAAATTCAAAGTGGATGTTCTCGCGCGAATCTCAGCAATGACTTGTTCTGATTCTACATATTGATCGTTTTGAACTAAAAGAAAACTTTTGGGCGGAATACACACATTGTGTATAATATCTTCACTCTCAATAGTTACATATAAGTCTCTAGAACATAGAAAAGCAGGATGTCCATGACGTGTACGTGTCGGATGAACCAAATCCTCATTGAATTTTATTTTTCCATTAAAAGGGGCTCGCACATGTTCTGCAGTACCCCCTGTGAATACTCCGCCAGTATGAAAAGTTCTTAATGTTAATTGAGTACCCGGTTCTCCAATAGATTGACCTGCAATAATACCTACAGCTTCTCCCAATTCGACCAGGTCGTCATGAGCTGGACTCCGGCCATAACATAATTGACAAATCCAAGATGTACTCCTACAAGTAAAGGGGGTTCGAATAGAGATTGGTTGTGCTCTAAAAGTTATGAATCTATTGACAAGTCCAACCCCAATATCTTGATTTCTAGTAGCAATGCATCGCGAACCTATATATATATCATCTGCTAATACACGGCCAATTAATGTTTGGATAAAAATCCTGTCCGCCATCATTCCATTTCGAGGACTTACAGAAATACCGCGAACGGTGCCACAATCTGTTCGACGTACAACAATGTGTTGCACTACTTCAACAAGTCTGCGCGTGAGATATCCTGCATCTGATGTTCGGATAGCGGTATCCACAACTCCTTTACGGGCTCCGTAGCAAGAAATAATATATTCTGTTAAAGAGAGTCCTTCGCGTAAATTGCTTTGAATGGGTAAATCAATCATTTGTCCTTGGGGATCCGACATTAATCCTCTCATACCTACTAATTGATGTACCTGAGACGCATTTCCTCTGGCTCCCGAAAAAGACATTATATGGACTGGATTAAAAGGATCGGTCATCCGAAAATTAGGAGTCATTTCTTGTCGCAAATATTCACTTGTGGCATACCATATCTCGATTGATTGACGTAATTTTTCTACCGCGTGTACATTCCCATAATGATGGTGTTTTTCCAAAAGAACACTTTGTTGTTCAGCGTCTTGAACGAGCCATCTTTTAGAAGGTATTGTTAAAAGATCATCAATTCCTAATGAAATGGATGCGGCGGTCGCTTGTCGGAAACCCAGAGTCTTTACTTGATCCAGGATATGTGATGTATATCCTATTCCATAGTGATCAATAAATCGACTAATAAGTCGTTTCATGGCAGTTCCGTCTATCACTTTATTGTGAAAGACCTGAGTGGGCCGTTCTGCCATCAGTACCTCCATATTGCGTTGCGCTGAGTAGAATTTGACAATGGGTTTGAGTCAGTGATTGGAAAACTTCCTTTTCTAGATCTTGATTCACGTAGAAATTCCGCATTTCTAGTCCTAGTTAACCCGGTGAGACTCGAATTCGCGCTGGTAGCATAGAATTATAACAGCCCTGCCAAAACCCCTGTATGGCTTCTTCTATTTCTCGATAAAGAGAAATATGACCAAGAGTGGTTCGAATATATATATAAAGAATTTCTTTTTTTATACTTCTTACTATTAGATAGTGTCCATAAATCTCATAATAGGTCCCCAAAGATTCATAGTGAATTTCGATAGGAGCTTCTCTTGCAGCAATAACACGTTGATCTAGTCGCCACCGCAGCCACAAAGGACTACCTAAATTGATTCGTTTTTGCCGATAAGCTCCAATTGCATCATAGGCATTACAAAAAAAGGGTTCTTTTTTTTTTGTATACTTATAGTTATTATCTTCATTTTGATAGTTTCTACGATTACATGGATTATACCTATTTACACAAATACCCCGACGATTTCCACTCGTTAAGACATAGAGTCCACTAAGCATATCTTGAGTTGGTGCAGAAATGGGATCTCCAATAGTTGGAGACAAAAGATTCATATGAGAAAACATAAGTAAACGTGCCTCTGCTTGAGCCTCTAAAGATAAAGGCACATGAACAGCCATTTGATCCCCGTCAAAGTCTGCATTGAAGCCCTTACAAACTAATGGATGTAAACAAATAGCACGCCCTTCCACTAAAACGGGGAGGAATGCCTGTATACCTAATCTATGCAGAGTAGGCGCTCTATTCAGCAATACAGGATGGTCATCCAGAATTTCTTGAAGTATTTCCCATACAATAGGTTTTTTTTTCCGAATTTGACTCTTAGCAACTCCTATGTTCGAAGCAAGATGTTTTCTAATTAGGTCACGAATTACAAATGCCTGGAAAAGTTCTATTGCAATTTCGCGAGGCAATCCACATCGATGTAATGAAAGTGAAGGGCCCACGACAATCACTGACCGCCCTGAATAATCGACTCGTTTACCAAGCAGAGTCTCGCGAACTCTTCCTTCTTTGCCTTCAATTACATCTGAAAGCGACTTGTAAATTCTATTATGATCATCCCTCATTGGTTGTCCGCAGATTCCATTATCAAGAAGTGCATCCACGGCTTCTTGTAGCAATTTTTCCTGAGATATTATTAATTCTTCTGGTGTAGCTATACTTGTTGTTAATAGATCTGTAAGAGTATTATTCCGATAGATAATTCTTCTATAGATTTCATTAATATCCGAGGTCACTAGTTTATCCTCATCTATATGATAGATTGGTCTCAACTCAGGAGGAAGAACTGGTAATAGACACAAAACCATCCATTTTGGTTCTATATTTGTTCGAATAAAATGCTTAGCCAATTCCATGCGTCTAAGCAAAAAATCTTTTCTTCTTCCAACTTTTCGATCTTCCCATTCATTCCCTGTGGATTCCTCTTCCTCCAATTCTTTCCATTCTACCAATGAATAATCTATAATCAGTCGTAAATCTAGATTGGCTAATTGTTGTCTGATAGAACCTCCTCCGGTAGACATCTCTCGATTTCGAAATGTATCGAAGCTCCGGGTAGTAAAAAAAATTGGGATCCTGTATTTCCAGGGTTGAATTTCATATTCCAATAAACCCCGTAATCGTAAAAAAGTGGGTTTTTTATCTATGGGCCTAGCAAAATAAAAATTGGGATAGGATCTCCCCCCCCTAAAAATCGGACGTGAAAGTTTCCTTT